TTGTGGAGTATAAAATTATTTGTATAATTTCATTATGGGGCTTGTGTCAGATTTAGTATTGATTTATTAAAAAAAGTGCGCGTAGATCTAGGGACGAAGCACTGTAGGGGGGTGGTGAATATTAAAGCAGACGATCAGTTTTGTAAGGGGGAAGGGGGGTTTAAACCCCTGTGAGATAGAGTTTTTTGAGCCCGGGGGGAATAATAGAGTAATATGTCCTGTAACCATTAATTAAATAACACCTGTTGGTTGTGCTAGTCCAATCAAAAATACACACAGGCCCAGCTACAATTTATTTGACTGTGACAGGGCCTTTCTAAGGCCATAGCTGAGTCGGTGCAAGCCCCCCCCCAAAAATTAAAAAATACCAAATGTATGAAACCTCAGTTATGTTAGGCATGGGCTGATTAGTCATGAACCCATCGAGATGTCTTATTTAAGAGGAACGAGTGGGCGATTTTAAATTAAGATGGTCCTGAAGTAAGAACCAGATGTCTTATAAAGATCATTATTAGCTACCCCCACGGTATCATGGGCCCGGTGCGAGAAGAGGGATCCCTGCCGAGCGGGTTGCTGGTTTCACGCGGCATGGTGATTAAGCTCGTGATCTAATGGAGCGACCATAGGATATAATGGAAATAAAATTGTTAGGGGATATATAATATGTAAGATTATACATATCATGTAATATGTAAAATTAATGATAATTAATACGGGCTTTAACTTATCGTATGGAAAATAAATGAATGCACAATAATACATAGCATGTATATATGAATATTTACAAAGAGAGACTAAGTATTGGTGTATGTAATGTGTACAGTAAAATGTTTTTAAAATAAATTACTTTTAATACTGACGTGGCACTGTGGGGTTGTGGTAATTGTACAATAAGCTTTTTTCAAGGAATAGTTTATGTAGAATTCCAGCTTTGGGTGTTGGTGGTGAGGTTTAATGTCTCTTCCTTGAGTCTTAGGGAGGAATGGGGTTCTCCTTTTCCGGTTTACAAGACCGGGGTATTTTGTTATACTACAAAGACTCTTCATTTTAAGAGTTTATTTTCAATAAGGCTGACTGTTGGTATTAGCACTAAGATCAGGAAGAAATATAAAATAGATGCTAATTGGCCTACAATGATGTACGGGTGTTCTACAGGTTGACCTCCAATTCATGTTAGGGTTAGGAGGTCTGCGATTAGGGTTCAAAATAAGAGTTGGCTAAAGGGTCGGAATATTATGCTTCGTTGTTTGGATGTTTGGAGTATTGGAATAAAGATTAGGATGAGGATAGAGAGTAGTAGTGCTAATACTCCTCCAAGTTTATTGGGAATTGATCGTAGGATTGCATATGCGAATAGGAAGTATCACTCTGGTTTGATGTGTGCGGGGGTGCTTAATGGATTTGCTGGGGTATAGTTATCAGGGTCTCCTAGTAGGTCGGGGGCAAATAGGGTTAATGCTAGTAGGGTTAGGATTAGGAATAAAGCGCCTAGGATGTCTTTAATTGTGTAATAAGGGTGGAATGGGATTATGTCTATGTTGGATGGGATTCCTGTGGGGTTGTTGGATCCTGTTTCGTGTAGGAATAGTAGGTGGACGGCTGCTAATGCTGTGATGATGAATGGGAGGATAAAGTGGAAGGCGAAAAAGCGTGTTAGTGTTGCTTTGTCTACGGAAAATCCGCCTCAGATTCATTCTACTAAGGTAGTACCGATGTAGGGGATTGCTGATAGGAGGTTGGTGATGACTGTTGCACCTCAAAATGATATCTGTCCCCAGGGTAGGACGTAGCCTACGAATGCAGTGGCTATAACTGTTAGTAGTAGGAGTACGCCAATGTTTCATGTTTCTTGGAATATATAAGAGCCATAGTATAAGCCACGTCCGATGTGGGCGTAAAGGCAGATGAAGAATATGGAGGCTCCGTTTGCGTGTAGATAGCGGATGAATCAGCCATAGTTGACATCTCGACAGATATGTGCGACTGATGAAAAAGCAGTTGAGGTGTCTGGTGTGTAGTGTATTGCTAGAAATAAACCTGTTAGGATTTGTATGATTAGGCAGAGACCTAGTAAGGAACCAAAGTTTCATCATGAGGAGATGTTAGATGGAGTGGGTAGGTCGATGAATGCGTTGTTAAGGATTTTTGTTAGTGGGTGTGTTTTTCGGATGTTGGTCATTAGGGTTCTTGTAGTTGAATTACAACGATGATTTTTCATGTCATTGGTCATGGTTGGAGTCCATGTGAGAATAATGGCAATGTATATTGTTTTTATTATGAGCACTATTTTTGTAGTTAGTCTTGTGGGGGTTTCTTCAAAGCCTTCGCCAATTTATGGTGGTTTAGGGTTGATTGTGGGTGGTGCTATAGGATGTGGGATTGTTTGTAGTTTTGGGGGTTCATTTTTAGGTTTAATGGTATTTTTAATTTATTTGGGAGGAATATTAGTTGTATTTGGTTATACAACGGCTATGGCTACAGAGCAGTATCCTGAGGTTTGGGTATCTAATAAAGTTGTACTTGGGGGATTTCTTTTAGGTTTAGTATTAGAGTTGTTAGTGGTGTTCTATGTTTTAGAGGGTGGAAAAGTGAATATTGTGTTTGAGTTTAATGGGCTAGGAGATTGAGTTATTTATGATACAGGGGATTCTGGGTTTTTTAGTGAAGAGGCTATGGGGATTGCTGCGTTATATAGTTATGGTACTTGGCTGGTTATTGTTACTGGATGGTCTTTGTTTATTGGTGTAGTGGTTATTATGGAGATTACTCGGGGTAATTAAGTAGTAGTATGCTAAGGGCTATAGTGATAAGGAAAGACAGGAAGTAGAGTTTGATGAGTCCTTTTTGATTTGAAGTTAGTGTAGAGGCTTTTAGTTGAATGAGAGCTGTTGTTTTTGGTAGAATTATTTCTGTTCAGGTTAGGTCTAATAAGGAGGTTGCGAATTTTTGGCTTATTGTTAGAACTAGATGGGGAGGTAAGCGGTGTATGATTGTGGGGAAATATCCTAATAGGGTAGAAAATTTAGTGGAGTCTGATGAGTGTGGGTATTTTAGGTTTTTTGAGTAGGTGTTGATTTCGAATGCGAGAATAAAGCCTAGAACTGTCACTATAAGGGCTGTTAGTTTTAGATATAGGGGTATAGTCATTAGGGGGATGTTTATTGGGGGTATGCTGTTGGAGAGGATGAATCCGGTGAAGATGCTTCCGATTAATAGGCGTTTAATGGGGTTAATCAGTATGGGGTTAGTTTCATTAATGTTTATGAGGGGAGGGAAGCGAGGTTGTTCTAGTAAAGTAAAGAAAATGATGCGGGTGCTATAAATAGCTGTTATGGAGGTGGCGATTAGTGTTAGTAATAGGGCTCAGGCGTTGGTATAAGACGAAGTGGCGGCTTCAATGATGAGGTCTTTAGAGTAGAATCCTGTGAGAAATGGTATTCCTGTTAGTGCAAAGCAGCCGATGATTAGGGCAGTTGTGGTAAAGGGAAGAATTTTGTATAATCCTCCTATTTTTCGAATGTCTTGTTCGTTATTTAAATTATGGATAATAGAGCCGGAACATAGAAATAGTATAGCTTTGAAGAAAGCGTGTGTACAAATGTGCAGGAATGCTAGGTGTGGTTGGTTGAGGCCTAGTGTTACTATTATTAGGCCAAGTTGGCTGGAGGTGGAAAAGGCAATGATTTTTTTGATATCGTTTTGGGTTAAGGCACAGATAGCTGTGAATAGGGTGGTAAGGGCACCTAGAGAAAGTATTATTGTTTGGATAAATTTGTTATTTTCTGTTAAGGGGTAAAAACGGATAAGTAAGAAAATTCCTGCTACGACTATTGTGCTTGAGTGAAGTAGAGCTGAGACTGGAGTGGGGCCTTCTATTGCTGAAGGTAGTCATGGATGTAGGCCAAATTGAGCTGATTTTCCAGCTGCGGCTAATGTAAGTCCTATGAGGGGGAGGATTGGGGGATTTTGGTTAAGTGTGAAGATTTGTTGTAAATCTCATGCATTTGAATTATGTAGGAATCAGGCTATAGATAAAAGGAATCCAATGTCTCCGATACGGTTATATAGGATTGCTTGAAGGGCGGCTGTATTAGCATCTGTTCGTCCGAACCATCAACCAATTAGTAGGAAAGATATGATTCCTACTCCTTCTCACCCAATAAATAATTGGAAGAGGTTGTTAGCTGTGACAAGGATGAGTATGGTGATGAGGAAAATGAGTAGGTACTTGAAGAATTGGTTGATGTAGGGGTCGGAGTGTATATATCATATTGAAAATTCTATAATAGATCATGTAATGAATAGTGCTACGGGTATAAATATAAGTGAAAAGTAGTCTATTTTAAAGCTGAGTGTTAATTTAAGAGTATGGATGGTGATTCAGTGTCAGTTCGAGATGAGTATTTCTTGGTTTGTGTGAATGAATATTATTATTGGGATCAGGCTGGTGATGAAAGCAAGGAGGGTTATGTTTTTTACATAGTGTTGGTATTTATTGTTTTTGTAGAAGTCTGTATTAGATGCTATAACGGGGGCAATTAGTATAAGTAGTGTAAGTAGGGTGGAAGAAGTAAATAAGTTTATTACTTTTATTTGGAGTTGCACCAATTTTTTGGTTCCTAAGACCAATGGATAACTACCATCCTTTAAAAGTTTGAAAAAGCCACATTGTTAAGTGTGGAGTGCATGAATTAGCAGTTCTTGCAATTCTTTTTCGGTAAGTAAGAAGGCTTTATCTTCTGTTTTTAGTTTCACAAACTAATGGTTTTTTTAAACTATACTTACAATAAAGAGGTCCTAGGATGATTTTAGGGTTTAGTGACAGGAGTAGGAGGGGGATAATGTGTAGGGCTATTAAGGTATGCTCTCGTGTAAAGGTAGGGGTGAGGTTGTTGATATGGTGTGTGTGTTTGCCGCGTTGTGTTATGATTAGTATGTATAGGGAATAGAGGGCTGTGATTACGATGTTTACTCCTATAAGGATAATAGTGAGATTTGATCATGAGAAAGTTGATATAATTACGAGTAGTTCTCCGATCAGGTTAATGGTAGGGGGTAGGGCGAGGTTTGTTAAGCATGCTAATAATCATCAAGTGGCTATTAGTGGAAAGAAGATTTGTAGGCCTCGTGCTAGGATTATGGTTCGGCTATGAATTCGTTCGTAGTTTGAGTTTGCTAGACAGAATAGTATAGAGGATGTAAGACCGTGTGCGATTATTAAGGCGGTAGCTCCCATGTAACTTCAAGGGGTTTGGATAAGGACAGCTGCAATGACGAGTGCTATGTGGCTGACTGAGGAATATGCGATTAGTGATTTTAGGTCTGTTTGACGTAGGCAGATAGAGCTGGTTATGATTATTCCTCATAGGGATAATACAAGGAAGGGGTAGGCTATATGTTCTGTTAGGGGGTTAAGGATTGATGTGATTCGTAGTATTCCATAGCCTCCTAGTTTTAGTAGTACAGCTGCAAGGACTATTGAGCCTGCGATGGGGGCTTCTACGTGTGCTTTGGGTAATCAAAGGTGTAATCCATAGAGGGGTATTTTTACTAGGAAGGCTATTATGCAAGCTAGTCATATGAAAGTGTTGGATCAGGAGGTTGATAATGGTTGAGCTCAGTACTGTAATAGTAGGAAGTTTAGGGAGCCTACTGTATTTTGTAAATATGTCAATGCTACTAGTAGAGGGAGTGATCCTATGAGTGTGTAGAATAAAAAATAAAGTCCTGCATTAAGTCGTTCCGTTTGGTTGCCTCAACGGGTGATGATAACGAGGGTGGGAATTAATGTGGCTTCAAATATAATATAAAATATGATTAGTTCTATAGCAGTAAAGGTTATAATTAAGAGGGTTTGTAGTATGACTAGTATTGTAATGTAGAGTTTTTTTCGGGTAAGTGGTTCTTTTAGAAGATGGGATTGACTTGCTATTAATATTAAGGGGAGGAGTCATATTGTTAATATTAAGAGTGGTGCAGAAAGGGGGTCAGAGAAGAATGTTAAAGAGTAGTTAAGACTATTATCGTTAAATTGATTAAGTAGAAGTAAACTTGTAAAGCTAATTAATAAACTATGGGTTGTGGTGTTAATTCAGATAAAATTACTTTTTGATAGTCAAGTCAGAGGTATGAGTATGATAGTAGGAATAATAAATTTTAGCATTGGAGGAGGTTAAGGTTTTGTACATAGTCAGTACCGTATGTGTTGGAGACTATGACTAGTAAGGCTAGTCCGATAGCTGCTTCGCAGGCTGCGAATACTAAGAGAATAATTGGTATTATGTTGGCTAGGGTGAAGTGTGTGTTTAGGATTGTGAGGGCTGCTAGGATGAATAGTGATAGTACTATGCCTTCTAGGCATAATAATGCAGATATTAGGTGAGATCGGTATATTAATAAGCCTGTAAGGGATACTGTAAAGGCGATTAGAATATTAATGTGGACTAGAGACATTTGGTACTTGTGAGTTTAGATCACAATCTAGTGGGTCGAAATCACTTGTTTTACTTTAAACTAAGTACCATATTTATCTCATTCTAGGCCTTTTTGGGTTCACTCGTAGGCTAGGCTAGCTGCTAGTAGAGAGATTAGGAATAAAGCTGTAAGAAGTATTGTTGTTAAATTGTTTGTTTGGATTGCCCAAGGTAAGGGAAGTAGGAGAGCAATTTCTAGGTCAAAGAGGAGGAAGGTAATTGCTACTAGGAAGAATTTTATGGAAAAGGGTAGGCGAGCGGATCCTATAGGGTCAAAGCCACATTCGTAAGGGCTAATTTTTTCTGCATAGATGTTTAATTGGGGAAGTCAAAAAGCAATAAGTATGAGTAGTAGGGATAGGGTTGTATTTGTTAATAGTGTTAATAGGAGGTTTATTGTTCTTTTTCGGAGTGTACCGAAACTAACTGATTGGAAGTCAGTTGTACTAATTAATACTAAAAGGACTATGAGCCTCATCAATAGATTGATACATAGAGGAATAATCATACGACGTCTACGAAATGTCAATATCAAGCAGCGGCTTCGAAGCCAAAGTGGTGATTTGAGGTGAAGTGGAATATTATTTGGCGTATGAAGCAGATGATAAGGAAGGTGGATCCAATGATGACATGTAGTCCATGGAAGCCTGTGGCTACAAAGAAAGTAGAGCCGTAGACTCCGTCTGAGATTGTGAATGGGGCTTCATAATATTCTGATGCTTGGAGTAGGGTGAAATAGAGGCCAAGTATAATTGTAATAAGGAGGGCTTGAAGTATGTGTTTGCGGTTACCTTCTATGAGGCTATGGTGGGCTCAAGTGATGGATACACCAGAAGCTAGTAGTACGGAAGTATTGAGGAGTGGGACTTCTAGTGGATTTAAGGGGTGGATACCTGTTGGTGGTCAGGAGCCTCCTAGTTCGGGAGTAGGGGCAAGGCTTGAGTGGTAAAAGGCTCAGAAGAAGCCTGTAAAAAATAGGACTTCTGATAAGATGAATAGAATTATACCATATCGAAGTCCTTTTTGAACGGTTGGCGTGTGGTGGCCTTGGAAAGTACTTTCTCGGATGATATCTCGCCATCATTGGTATATTGTTAGGGTATTTGTTAGAAAGCCTAGAGTCAATAAAATTATTGAGTTGAAATGGAATCATATGATTAGGCCTGATGTTATGAGGAATGCTGAGAGAGCTCCTGTAAGTGGTCAAGGACTGGGATTTACTATATGATATGAGTGGGTTTGGTGGGTCATTATGTATTGTCTTGCAAGTACAGGCTTACTAGTAGGGTGAATACGTAGGCTTGGATTAGGGCTACAGCGAATTCGAGGATAACTAATAGAGTGAGGATAGTAAATGTGATAAGGGCTGTGAATAGATTAATGTTTGTTAATGCAAGAGTTGCACTTCCGATTAGGTGTAGTAATAGGTGGCCTGCTGTGATGTTTGCTGTTAGCCGTACTGCTAGAGCTAGGGGTTGAATGAATAGGCTGATGGTTTCGATTATTACTAGTATGGGAATTAGGAAAGTGGGTGTGCCTAATGGTAGAAGATGGGCTAGAGATATTTTTGTCTTATTACGGAAGCCGATAAAGACGGTGCCAGCTCATAGTGGAATAGCCATACCTAAGTTTATAGAGAGTTGGGTAGTAGGTGTGAATGAGTGGGGTAATATTCCAAGGAGGTTTGTGGAGGCGATGAAGAGGAAAAGTGAGGTGAGTATTAGAGATCAGGTCTGTCCTTTGGGGTTATGTGTAATTATCAGTTGCTTTGATGTGAGTTTGGTAAGTCATTGTTGAATAGTGATTACACGGTTATTGATTAATCGGTTTGGTGTTGGGAATAGTATGGTTGGAAATATAATAATTAGAGTAGTAATAGGAATACCTAGTACAACTGGGATTATGAAAGGGGCAAATAGATTTTCGTTCATGTGTAATTTCAAGGGGTTTGTTGTTTTTGTAGATTAGTGTCCATTGGTTTAGGGGAGGGAGAGTAGAAGTGCTTTGAAATTTTTAGTTGAAGTAGTGCAAATAGGGTGAAGATTATAGAGAGAATGGTAAGGAGCCATGTTGATGTATCTAGTTGTGGCATATCACTAAGGGGAGTTTATAACTCTCAATCTTTAACTTAAAAGGTTAATGCTAGTTTAGCTTCTTAGTGAAATTATAATACGGATACAGATCATTTTTCAAAATTCTCTAAGGGTACTAGTTCGAGAACGATTGGTATAAAGCTGTGGTTTGAGCCACAAATTTCTGAACATTGTCCATAGAATAGGCCAGGTCGAGTTGATGTTAGGGTTGTTTGGTTTAGGCGGCCAGGAATTGCGTCTGTTTTTAGGCCTAGGGAAGGGACAGCTCATGAGTGTAATACATCTTCTGAGGAGACTAGTATTCGGATTGTCATTTGCATAGGTAGAACCATTCGATTATCTACTTCTAATAGTCGTAATTCGCCTGGTTTTAGATCTGAGGTTGGAATTATGTATGAGTCAAAGCTTAGATCTTCATAATCGGTATATTCGTAACTTCAGTATCATTGGTGTCCTATTGTTTTTACGGTGAGAGAGGGATTGTTAATTTCGTCTATTATGTAGAGAATTCGTAGGGAAGGTAAGGCGATTATAATTAAAATAATGGCTGGGAGGACAGTTCAAATAGTCTCTACTTCTTGGGCGTCTATTGTACTAGTGTGAGTTAATTTGGTTGTAAGTATTAGTGTAATGATATAAAGAACTAAGGAGCTAATTAAGAAGACGATCATTAATGCGTGGTCGTGAAATTGTAGAAGTTCTTCTATAACAGGTGATGCTGCGTCTTGTAAGCCTAGTTGAAAGGGATATGCCATGGAGATATACAGGATTTTCACTTGTAATTTAACTTTGACAAAGTTACGTAAGATTTTACTAATATCTCGCTTATAAAGAAAGACATAATGGTTATGATGTTGGCTTGAAACCGATTAGAGGGGGTTCGATTCCTTCCTTTCTTGAGTATTTTAGGTTAATGTATACTGGTTCTTCGAATGTGTGGTATGGTGGAGGACATCCGTTTAGTCATTCAAGGTTTGTGGAAGTGAGGTCTACTGCCAAGACTTCTCGTTTAGATGCGAATGCTTCTCAGATAATGAAGATTATTAGTATGACTGCTGTTAGTGAGATAAATGAGCCTATTGATGAGATGGTATTTCATGTTGTGTAAGCATCTGGATAGTCGGAATATCGGCGAGGTATTCCAGATAGGCCTAGGAAGTGTTGTGGGAAGAATGTCATATTTACACCTACGAATATAATTATGAATTGGATTTTTGTTCATGTTGGGTTGAGTGTATATCCTGAAAATAGTGGGAATCAGTGGACGAAGCCTCCTATGATGGCAAAGACAGCTCCTATTGAAAGTACATAGTGAAAATGAGCAACCACATAATAGGTGTCATGGAGAATGATGTCTAGGGATGAGTTAGCTAGGATAATACCGGTTAAACCCCCTACTGTGAATAAGAAAATAAAGCCTAGGGCTCATATTAGGGCTGGAGATCATTTAATATTTCCTCCGTGAAGTGTTGCCAGTCAACTGAAAACTTTTACTCCTGTGGGAATTGCGATAATTATAGTAGCTGATGTAAAATATGCTCGTGTATCTACGTCTATTCCGACTGTAAATATATGATGAGCTCATACAATGAAACCCAAGAAACCAATAGAAACTATAGCTCATACTATTCCCATATACCCGAAAGGTTCTTTTTTCCCCGAATAGTAAGTAACGATATGTGAGATTATTCCAAAGCCAGGTAGAATTAGAATGTACACTTCAGGATGGCCAAAAAATCAGAATAAGTGTTGGTATAAGATTGGGTCACCTCCTCCTGCCGGGTCGAAAAAGGTTGTGTTTAGATTTCGATCGGTTAATAGTATGGTAATTCCGGCTGCTAAGACAGGTAATGATAGTAAAAGTAAGACTGCTGTGACCAAGACTGATCAGACGAAGAGAGGTGTTTGATATTGAGTTATAGCGGGTGGTTTTATATTAATAATAGTTGTAATGAAATTAATAGCTCCGAGGATTGAAGATACACCGGCTAAATGCAGAGAGAAAATAGTAAGGTCTACTGAGGCTCCTGCATGTGCTAGATTTCCGGCTAGAGGAGGATATACAGTTCAGCCTGTACCTGCGCCGGCTTCAATTATCGAAGATGCTATCAGTAGTAGGAAGGAAGGGGGGAGTAGTCAGAAGCTTATGTTGTTTAGACGAGGGAATGCTATGTCAGGGGCTCCAATTATCAAGGGAACTAATCAGTTTCCGAAACCCCCGATCATGATAGGTATAACCATAAAGAAAATTATCACGAAGGCGTGAGCTGTTACTAGAACGTTATAAAGTTGGTCGTCTCCGATAAGTGTGCCAGGTTGACCTAATTCAGCACGAATCAACAAGCTTAGACCAGTACCTACTATTCCTGCTCAAGCGCCAAATAGTAAATATAGGGTACCAATGTCTTTGTGATTGGTAGAGAATAGTCATCGGTTTATGAACATAGGTAAAATGGTCGAGTAGGCATTAGACTGTAAATCTAAAGACAGGGGTAAAGTCCCCTTTTTACCAAGTCCTGTAGTGAATGATCATTTTGAATTGCAAATTCAAAGAAGCAGCTTCAATCCTGCCGGGGCTTCTCCCGCCTTTTTTTTCTTGCGGCGGGAGAAGTAGATTGAAGCCAGTTTACTAGGGTATTTAGCTGTTAACTAAAAGTTCGTGGGAGATGTATCCCTCCAATCTAGTGAGGATTTAGCTTAATTAAAGTGTTTGATTTGCATTCAATTGATGTAAGATATAATCTTGCAATCCTTATTGGGCAGGGGTTAAGTAAAATTGTACTTGCTTAGGGCTTTGAAGGCTCTTGGTCTTGCTTAACCTAAACCCCTATAGTAAGATAAAGAGTGTTGGTGTGAGTGGTAGAAGTATTGTGGATAGTACGATTGCTGTTGGTAGAAGGGTTATTTGTTTTGTGGGGTAAAATTGTCATTTTATTTTTATGTTATTGGTGGAGGGGAATAGGGTTAATGTTGTGGAGTAGGTAAGGCGTATGTAGAAGTATAGGTTGAGTAGAGCTGTGGTGGCTATGAGGATAGGTAGGATGAGAGTGTCGTTTTTTGTTAATTCTTGAATGATTATTCATTTAGGTATGAAGCCTGTGAGGGGAGGAAGTCCTCCTATGGAGAGTAGGGTGAGTATGGTGAAGGTTGCCATAATGGGTATTGTGTTTCATGTTTGGGATAGTAGTAATGTAGTGGTAGTGGAGTTTTGGATGAGTAATATGAATATAGTGAAGGTTATTACAATGTAGATTAATAGGTTTAGTATGGTGAGGGTTGGATTGTACAGTAAAATAGTGGTTATTCATCCTATATGGGCGATTGATGAGTAGGCTATAATTTTTCGGAGTTGTGTTTGGTTTAGTCCACCTCAACCTCCGATTAGGATTGATAGAAAGGATATAGTAATTATTAAGTGTGGGTTGATTGATGGTGAAATTTGGTAGAGGATTGATATGGGTGCGAGTTTTTGTCACGTAAGTAGAATTAGTCCTGTGCTTAGGGGAATACCTTGTGTTACTTCTGGTACTCAGAAGTGGAAAGGGGATAGTCCTAGTTTAATGGCTAGGGCTATTGTCATTAGAATGGATGCTGTTGGGTTGAATAGTTTTATGATAGTCCATTGGCTGGAGTGTATTAGGTTGATAATAATTGCTAGTATGAGTAATGAGGATGCCGTGGCTTGTGTTAAGAAGTATTTGGTTGAGGCTTCTGTGGCTCGGGGGTTAGGTTTTTTCATTATAATGGGAATGATGGCTATTATGTTTATTTCTAGTCCGATTCAGGCGAATAATCAGTGGGAGCTAATGGTGACAATTGTTGTGCTTAAGATGAGGGTTGTTAGTAGGGTGATGGAGATGAATGGGTTAATTAGTATGGGAAGGGTATGAACCAACATTTCCGGGGTATGGGCCCGGTAGCTTATTTAGCTGACCTTACTATAGATTATGGTGTAGTGTGGTAGCACGGAGAATTTTGAATTCTTAAGGGTAGGTTCGATTCCTATTATTCTAGAAATAAGAGGACTTAAACCTCTATTATTTACTCTATCAAAGTAATTCTTTTGTCAGACATATTTCTTATTTTATGTTTGGGGTGGGATGCCTGCTGTTATGATGGGTAATGAGATGTGTCATATGCAGAGAGCTAGTGTTAGTGGGAGGAAGTTTTTTCAGAGGAGATGTATTAGCTGGTCATATCGGAATCGGGGGTAGGATGCTCGGATTCATAGGAAGGATATTGTTAGTAGTAGTGATTTGGCGATTAGGTTTGTTGTGCATAATTCTGGTGTATGTGGATCGTGGAATGCTCCTAGAAATAAGATAGTTGTGAATATGTTTATTATGATAATGTTGGCATATTCTGCTAGAAAAAATAGGGCGAAAGGACCAGCAGCGTATTCTACGTTGAAGCCAGATACGAGTTCTGATTCTCCTTCTGTAAGGTCAAAAGGGGCTCGGTTAGTTTCTGCTAAGGTGGAGATAAATCATATTATAGCTAGTGGTCATGAGGGAATGAGTAGTCATAGTTTTTCTTGTGTAATGTTTAGTGTAGATAGGGTGAAGGAGCCGTTTATTAGAAGTACAGATAATAGGATAATAGCTAATGTCACTTCGTATGAGATTGTTTGTGCTACTGCTCGTAGGGCTCCGATTAGAGCGTATTTTGAATTGGAAGCTCATCCGGATCACAGGATAGAGTAGACAGCTAGGCTTGATATTGCTAGTATGAAGAGTACACCTAGATTTATGTTGATGAGTGGATGTGGTATGGGTAGGGGAACTCATATTGTGAGGGCTAAGGTTAGTGCAAGTACGGGAGCAATTATAAATATGGTGGTGGAAGATGTGGCTGGTCGTAAGGGTTCTTTAGTGAATAGTTTGATTGCATCGGCGAAGGGTTGTAGTAGGCCATATGGGCCTACGATGTTTGGTCCTTTTCGGAATTGTATGTAGCCTAGGATTTTGCGTTCTACTAATGTTAGAAATGCTACAGCTAAAAGAATAGGGAGAATAAGTGTTAAAATGTTAATTATAAACATTTGTTGAAGAGGGGATTTGAACCTCTGGGTATAAAAGTTTAAGTTTTATGCAATTGCCGTACTCTGCCACTTCAACAATGCCCTGATCTTGGGTAGGGTATATTTGCGCTAGGTTGTTAGGTTGAGATTGAGTCACTAATTGTTTGAAGGCGCTTTTTTAAAGTTGGCCTTATTTCTCTTGTCCTTTCGTACTGGGAGAAATGCGTAATAGATAGAAACCGACCTGGATTACTCCGGTCTGAACTCAGATCACGTAGGACTTTAATCGTTGAACAAACGAACCCTTAATAGCTGCTGCACCATTAGGATGTCCTGATCCAACATCGAGGTCGTAAACCCTATTGTCGATATGGACTCTAGAATAGGATTGCGCTGTTATCCCTAGGGTAACTTGTTCCGTTGATCAAAATTTTGGATCAATAAGTGATACTATACTTTGGCTGGTAGGCCTAAGTTTTAATCACTCGGAGGGTTTTTTATACTCCGAGGTCACCCCAACCGAAATTGTCAACTCATGTAAAGCTTTGTTATCCCTTGGTGGTATTATTTTACGCTTTTTGAGTTGATTAATTAAAGCTCCATAGGGTCTTCTCGTCTTATTGTGTTATCCCCGCCTCTTCACGGGGAGGTCAATTTCACTGATTAAGAGTAAGAGACAGTAAAACCCTCGTGTGGCCATTCATACAAGTCCTTATTTAGAGAACAAGTGATTATGCTACCTTTGCACGGTCAAGATACCGCGGCCGTTTAACGATTGTCACTGGGCAGGCAGTGCCTCTAATACTAGTTATGCTAGAGGTGATGTTTTTGGTAAACAGGCGGGGTTTGTGTTTGCCGAGTTCCTTTTACTCTTTTTAATCTTTCCTTGGTGCACGCCTGTGTTGGATTAACAGTATAATTAATAAATAGTTTAGTGTTGGGTTATATTTATTAGCTGTTAACTATCAGTATATTATCAGTTACTGACATAAGCTTGTGCAAGGAGAAAATTTTTCTTGTTACTCATATTAACAGTATTTCTTCTATAGTTGAATAGATTAGTCCAATAGTCAGGCTAGGAGTTATTTTATTTATTATTGAAATTAAAACTTGTTTTTGTTGTTGAGCTTGAACGCTTTCTTAATTGGTGGCTGCTTTTAGGCCAACTATGGTTTAAGTTTTATGTTACTCTCTAGTAAAGGTTGTATCCATTTCTAAAAAGCTGTACCTTTTTAGACTAACAGTTAAACATACGTTGAAACTTAGTGTGGTTTTTAGTATTGTTTAATGTTGAACTGAAATTCCTTTCTTGGACAACCAGCTATCACCAGGCTCGTTAGGCTTTTCACCTCTACCTACAAGTCTTCTCACTATTTTGCCACATAGATGAGTTTGTTCTAGTTACTGCTCATAAGTAGCTCGTCTGGTTTCGGGTAATTTAACTTAAGGTCTCTTTGCTAAATTATCACTAGTTAAATCATTATGCAAAAGGTACAAGGGGTAAACTTTGCTTTTTTCTACTTTTAATGATTCTTTCATCTTTCCCTTACGGTACTTTCTCTATAGCGCCATTGATAATTAAATTTCTATCTCCTATACTTTAGATGTATGGTAAATGTTTTATTTGATTGGTTTGTAGTAGTAGTGATGAGGAGGGATATGGGCTAGATGTAGTTCAAGATGTACACGAGTTGTGGAATCTTCTAGGTGTAAACTAGATGCTTTGTTTAAGCTACATCTTGTTTATCCAAGCACACCTTCCGGTATGCTTACCTTGTTACGACTTGTCTCCTCTTGTACGCTTGCTTAGCATGGGTTAGCGATCTGAGGCTCTGCTATGGTACTTGAGGAGGGTGACGGGCGGTGTGTGCGTGCTTCATGGCCTTATTCAATTAAGCATTCTATTCTTAATTTACTGCTAAATCCTCCTTTAGTTTTTAGGTTTCATAAAAACTTTCGTGTAAGTTTATTGGGTGTTCTTATTATAGAAAATGTAGCCCATTTCTTCCCAATCCATAGGTTACACCTTGACCTAACGTTTTTACGTGCAGTGGTTGTGCTTACTTTCGTTCCTTTTTTAGGGTTTGCTGAAGATGGCGGTATATAGACTGAAGTAGCAAGGATTGGTGAGGTTAATCGTGGTTTATCGTTTACAGAACAGGCTCCTCTAGAAGGATATGAAGCACCGCCAAGTCCTTTGAGTTTTGGGCTGTTGCCGATAGTACTCTGGCGAATAGTCTTGTTTTAGGACTATTTAAGTTTACGACTAAGCATAGTGGGGTATCTAATCCCAGTTTGGGTCTTAGTTGTCGTGTACTCAGTTTATGGTAAAGTTACTTTCGTAGTTTAACTTAATTTTAATTATGGCTTTTTACAGCTTAATTAAAGTTTGACTTTATTTTTGTATCGTTCCTTGACACTCTTTACGCCGGGTGTCTATTAATTCGGGTCAATCGTATGACCGCGGTGGCTGGCACGAAATTTACCAACCCTAATTAGCATGGCTAGGTCAAACTTTCGTTCATAGCCTAATTCTTGTCACTGCTGTATCCCGTGGGGGTGTGGCTAAGCAAGGCGTTGTGAGCTACTAGTGTAGTGTGCTTGATGCCCGCTCCTTTTAGTCTTTAATGATTTGTAGGGCATTTTCACTGGGATGTAGATGCTTGCATGTGTAAGTCTGCTAAAAACTAATAGAAAGGCCAGGACCAAACCTTTGTGTTGATGGGGCAGTAATGCCCATCTAGACATTTTCAGTGTCTTGCTTTATAAAATTTTAAGCTACATTAAC